TATTATAAATACCCTACAATGTTGAACACAGGCTGAGTCTCTATGCCTTGAATGGAGCACTGGATTGGATACCCGGGAAACCGGCGCTTCCATTTATAAGAAGTTAATTTACTGGAAGCGTCTGTAAGGTTACAACACAAGTCACTGATAATTCCGATGAATAGTTCAAGTTACTGACATCTGCCCGGCATCAATGATAAACGGCGGCTGTATCGTAAACGGTCCTGAGGTAGCAAAATTCCTTGTCGGGTAATCTCCGTCCCGCATGAACGGTGTAACGACTTCCACATTGTCGCTAGTGTGAGGCTCCTAATAAATAGAATTATCCATGAATATGTGGAATACTACGGCCCGACGGTAAGACCCTGAGCACCTTAACTTCCCTAAAAAGTTCTTATGTGTTGGCATGGTTACGAGATTTAAGGATGAAACCTTCCTGATCGACTCGTGAGGTAAAAGAAACAGTCGGTGCGAAGTCGTAACATGGTAGTTGACAGTGAACTTGCAGCTGAACCAAAATGGCTGCTGGAAGTAGGAATCGTTATTAAGCGTCAGGAAGTCCTGGACGTTGAATCCATTAGCGTAGTATTAAAATAACATCGATATACGGATTTCTCCTGAAAAAACGCGAAAAACCCTAGAATGTTAGAACATGAGAGAATATTTTGGTAGTGGAAGTATGAATTGAAGTGTGGAGAGAATCCTCTTAGTAACTCAACATCTGGAAATCGAGAGAGATGCCACAAGTTGTCTCTATGAATAGTGGATTATAGCCATGGCTCCATGAACTATAAAGCATGTGATCTAATTACAGAACAGGAAAATAATAGACCGAACCTTGGACTCTTAAAATATTCTTGGAAGATTCGTAATTAGTGGTTAAATGTCAATCAAACATGAATATAGACGGTTTTCTGCGAAATCTATTTGGAAGATACATCATTGGGAAGTTTAGCCAGGAAGTCAGCGTCTTAATAAAAAACACCAGGCATGCAATACCGAACATTTATAAATATCAATGTTTCAAATAAAGTTAAACCAATCAAGGTGTACTACAATTATCCCATACATCCTAACTTTAATAACGTATCTATTATAAACCAGAACTTCTTTGACTTGCCAACTCCCTGTCATGTCTTGCTAACGGCTTGTACGGTAATAATATCGTTTTGGCGGCTGAGCATGTTAACTCGATTGATACTTTCATATATTATATGATCGAAGCATCCATCAACAGCTATGGTAACTATATTTTTATAATCCTAACATTAATCATAATTATAACCTTACGGTCTGCTTTGTTCCGCTCAATGCTCAGAAATATCGTCTTATCGTAGCCTTATAATATTAAATGTTTGCTTGGGAGCTGTAATCATAATGAGTTCTTTTTGATTGAACAAGTGTAAATAAAGCACTACTAAAAAATAATATAATAAATAGACGACCATATAAAATGTAAATATCTTGTGGTAATTGACATCCAATCCATAATAAAGCATAGAATGAACATATAAACCAAATTGTAGGTACTGAATATTCTCTAGCACCAAATGCAAATTTAAATTGTATTAGTGTTGTTAAATTTCTTTGTTCTGCTAATAGAAACAATATTTGTAATGATGCTAACATAATTAATAAACCAGCTGTTTTATTAGGAATGGTTTTTAGAATTGCATAAAAAGGTAAAAAGTACCATTCAGGAACTATATGTAATGGAGTAGCATATCTATCTACTGTAATAGCATTATCTGGATGAGATAATGGTAATATACCAAATAAACTTTGTGCTAAAAATAATACTAATACATTATTAAATCCTTTAATATCGAGACTTAATAGATTTGGATAGAAGGGTATTTTTAAAGCTGTATCATATCCTAAAGGATTAGTGCTACCTTGTAAATGTAAGAAAAATATATGAATAAATACAATACATAATGCTATAAATGGAAATGTAAAATGTAATACAAAGAATCTTTTTAGTGTTGGATCACTAACAAGATATCCACCGCATATCCATGATACAAGACCTGGAATAAAATATAATAAATTAGTAATAACTGTAGCACCCCAAAAACTCATTTGACCCCAAGGTAATACATATCCCATAAAAGCTGTTACAATAGATATTAAGAAAATTAATAATCCTGTTATCCATGATAATGGTAAGTATGAATATGAGTAATTTAATCCTCTTAAAATATGTAGATATGTTAATATAAATACAAATGAAGCACCAGTAGCATGCATATATCTAAAGCACCATCCACTCCATAATTCTCTTAATATATGTTGTACACTATAATAAGCATAAGATATTTCTGGAGTATAACAAGTTGCTAATAATACACCTGTTAAAATTTGAATAAAAAATACTATTCCTAAAAGGAATCCATAATTCCATAAGAAGTTAATATTTAATGGACATGGATAAAATATTAAATGTGCTTTAACTAAATTAATAGAATAATTATTCATAAAAACAAAAAATATAATTATGTATTATTTAAAAATTAATAAACCAAATAAAGTCATAGTTGATCCAATAGAACATATCATATTCCAACCATTTAAAGCGTCTGGATAATCAGGAATACGTCTAGGCATTACATTAAATCCAAGGAAATGCATAGGTAAGAATGTTAAAACAACACCTACGAAGAATAACATTGACCATAATATTATAATAGAATTTTCACGTAAATGTTTACCAAAGAAATTTTCTTGGAATGCACTTACAGTTGTGAATAAAGCAATAATAGCTCCAATTGATAAAACAAAATGAAAATGTGCTATTACATAGTATGTGTCATGTAAAGCAATATCAATAGCTGCATTACCTAATATTACACCTGTAGTACCACCAAAAGTAAATGTACATATAAATAATAAAGCTAATAAAGATGAACTATGAGTAATACCAAAATTACTACCCATATATGTACATATCCAATTAAATACTTTAGTACCTGTTGGAATTGATATTAGAATTGTTGTAGATGTAAAATATGCTCTAGTATCTACTTCTAAACCTGTTGTATACATATGATGAGCCCATACTACACTACCTAATACAGCGATACAACTCATGGCTAATATCATAGATTGATTACCAAATATACTTCTGCAATAATTAGTAGATATAACATGACTAATTATACCAAATGCTGGTAATATTAAAATATATACTTCTGGATGGCCAAAAAACCAGAATAAATGTTGATATAAAACTGGATCTCCAGCAAATGTAGGATCATAAAATAAAGTATTAAAATGTAAATCAGATAATAACATTACAACTCCAGCAGTTAATACTGGTAATGTTAATAATAACATAATAGATGTAATTATTATAGACCATATAGATACACTTAATATACCAAGTGTTAATCCTTTAGCACGTAAATGTATTACTGTAGTAATAAAATTTAATGAAGACATAATACTTGCAATACCAGATACTAAAAGTCCTACTATAATAACATCTACTGCTACTGGAGATAAGGACATTAATGATGTACTTAATGGTGGATATAATGTCCATCCTGTACCACCACCAAATTCAGCAGCTGTAGATAATATTACTAATACAAATGCAATTGGTTGTAATAATAAAGAAATACTATTAATTCTAGGATAAGCTAATTCTGGAGAACCACATAAAATAGGTAAGAAATAATTACCAAATCCTCCAAATAATCCAGGCATTATATTGAAGAAAATCATAATAATACCGTGAATTGTAAATATCATATTATATAAATTAACATTTTCTTGAGCAATAATTCTTAATGATGAAGAATATAATTCTGTACGTAATATAACAGATAATAAGAAACCATAACTACCAAATAAAAATGAAAACCATAAATAGTATAAACCTAAAGTTTTATGGTTACAATTTGTAATTAATGCATATCTTTGAAAAACAATAAATAAATAATATTTGAGGCTTGGATATGAATGAGTAAGATTCGATTCATACAGTCCCAGCGACAGCGGTTAAACTTTGGAAAAGCCGAGTATTATCCATTCATGTCAGGCGTTAAAAGCGTTCGTTCTTTTATTGTAGGCCAGTCGAGTTCCTTTAATGTAGTTTCCTCACAGCTTTTTTCGGTCCAAAGTACGCGATCTCTTGTATGGTAAAAAAGGGCTTAAACCAACAGCATAACATTTTTTAGTCCCATGCTAGTATATTTCATATATGATCTTATCGTTTGGGCGTAATATTTCCTTTCCGGCTGTTTCCATCTCAACACTACAGGTTAACGCCTGGAGTTCTTTATCTAATAAAAAATATTCTTGCGTGACGAGCGGTGTGTACAAGGCAACAATATACGCTAATAATATTTTATTTATTGCAAGGCTGCGATGAGACGACATGGAGGTGCCAGTAGTATATAAGAATAAGAGCTTCATATATACTATAACCTGTTATCCCCGGCGAACCTTCTTACTGTTATATGTTTACGGCACACAAATAAAACCGTTCTTATAAATATATTCTTTATTCATAGTAATTATAGTAATATAAAAGCACATTTAGTTTCATACCCTTCACTAACATCATTATATGGAACATCTTTAAAATATTTTTCAGTTGGTATTTTATTTACTTTTAATCCAATTATATTATTATTATTTGTTTATTCAATAAGAGAAAGTTTTTATTCTACTTTTTCTTCATTAGCATCTGGTATGTTAAGTGTTATAATATCAGAAGCATTACTATTTATAGCATATTTTTGGGGTATTTTACATTTTTCTTTATCACCATATCCATTATCTAATGAAGGTATTATTTTAACATCATCAAGAATGTTAATATTAACAATTACATTTATTTTAGCTAGTGCATCTTGTATGACTGCATGTGTACAATTTCTAATAGAAAAAGGAATGAGTTTTGAAATATCTAGTATTATATGTATTATATTTGTTATTGGTGAATGTTTTGCAACACTTCAAACTAGTGAATATTTACACTTATCATATTGTATAAATGATGCAATATTTGGTACATTATTTTATTGTGTAACAGGTTTACATTTTTCACATGTTATAGTTGGTTTAATATTGTTATTAACATACTTTATAAGAATAGTAGATATTTATGATATAAATACTGAATGGTCATATTCTTTATTTGGTATATCTTATATTGTCTTACCTCATTCTGATCAAATAACTTTATTATACTGGCATTTTGTAGAAATAGTTTGGTTATTTATAGAGTTCCTATTCTATTCTGAATAATGAGAACATATGTCCTGTTTCAAGTATATTGCTATAATGGACGAATTTGATATTGTGTTCATAGCTAGAGTACGTAAGGAAAAAGAAAGGTTAACCGCTATCAAAAATAATGGCGAGAAGGGAAGTGTGTTTCCATAGAAACCTTTATATAGACTATGCTGACTTGAGTAATGATAAATTGTTAGTATCAGCTATCCATAGTTAACTGATTCCATTTTGATCGGTCATTATTCTTTGCCTGGATGTTACGTCCATACAGTTATAAGCAAATGGAATGTTAGAAGCAAACACTAGCGGTGGAACACATTGTTTCATTCGATAGTAAACGTTATACCTTACCAATCTATTTGAACTTGAACAAGGTTCCATTGGAATGAGAGTTCACCGTTAGAAGCGATGCGTGAGCTGGGTTAAGAACGTCTTGAGGCAGTTTGTTCCCTATCTACCGTTTTATTTATGCATGGAAGATGATACGCTAAGTTCTATGAAAGAATTTATCCGCCTTATCAAAATTGATAGCGTCATAGCTCTATTATTGGGTTATTGGCCTGGCATCTGTTTCTATTCTTTTAGGCTAAAAGTTTACATTTTTTACCAGCCTGGGATCAAAAATTTTGTAACACAGATAATCCCCAATCTAATTGGATGGTGTTGGCTGGGCATTAAACCCACTCTTTTAATATAAAGGATTTGACGGTCAACCCATTATTATTCTACACTACGAGATACCAAAAGCTT